ATCCGCAAAAATCGGTCAATAATATCAAAATCGGATGAATCGGCCCAGACCGGATTACTAATGGGATGTCCTAATACATTACAAAATTTCGCTTTAGCCAATGATCTAATTAGAGAAATAATTGGAACTTTTGTATGGAACTTTTTCATAACAATTTCGATTAGAAATGAATTTTCCAACATTTGACTCCGTACCACTGAAAGATTTAGCTGCACATTTGAAAAATAGCCCCAAAAAAGTGAGAATGCTTGGATAATAGGGTTTATATGGATCGTTCCTGGTTGAGACCAAACATCAAAATGACATTGCCATAAATGGATAAGATAGTATTTCCATTTATTCATCAAAAGGGGCACATTCTTTGAAGCCAGAATAGATTTTCCTTGATATCTAACATAATGAATGAAAAGATCCTTGAAGAATGATAAGGTAGACGAATAATCCCTAGTAAAGACTTCTACAAGATGTTCTATTTTTGCATAGAAATAGATTCGCTCAAAAAGAACGCTAAAAGATGTTAATCGTAAATGAGAGGATTTGTTACGTAGAAAAAGGAAGATAGATTCGTATTCACATACATAAAAATTATATAGGAAGAGAGAAATTCTTGGATTACTTTTTCTTTTTGAAAAAGTAGAAATCGATTTTTTTGGAGTAATAATACTATTCCAATTACAATACTCATAAAGAAACAACCTTAATAAATGAAAGAAAGGAGCATCTTTCACCCAGTACCGAAGGGTTTGAACCGAGATTTCCAGATGGATAGGGTAGGGTATTCGTACATCTGACACATATTTTAAATATGAAAATTTCTCCTCGAAAAAAGGAAAAATTGAATGAATTGATCGCAAATTTTTATAAGATTTTACGATTTCTGCCTCCTCTAAGGAATAGCTTAATTGTAGGGAAAATGGAATTTCCACGACAACGGCAAAACCCTCTGATATTATTTGAGAATACAAATTCTTGTTATACCCTAAAAATGGATTTTTGTTAGAATCATTAGCAGAAATAATAAAATGATTCTGTTGATACATTCGAATAATTAAACGTTTTACAATTAGTAAACTAGATTTATTGTCATAGCCTATATTTTCCACCAAAATTGGTCTATTTAAATCATGACCATAAGCGAGTCCATAAATATACTCCCGAAAAATAAGTGGGTATAGGAAGTCCTGTTGGCGAGATCTATCTAGTTCTAAATATACTTGAATACTTGATATTCCTCCTTTTTTGAAATTCGAGTTGGTCAAAGGATCAGGGATTCTGTGGATTATCAAATGATACATAGTGCGATACAGTCAAAACGGGATATTCTATTATTTATATATTAGAATAAGATATTCTTTATATATTCTAATAAGAATAAAATATATTCTAATAAGAATAAAAAACGAATGTGAATAGATATCCCCTAGAAAACAAGTAAAACTCATCAACGGACTTCCTCTCCTCGCTTTTTCCATCTAATTGTTCTAGGATAACAAGCTAGTTAGAAATCCTTTATTTTCTCAGCCCAATCGCTCTTTTGATTTTGGAAAAAAATATCTTTATCAATAGACTTTTTTTTCTACACATTTATCGCCACCCCATAATGGAGAATAGTTAATAGTTAGGACTCATAACAAAAATCAGTAATCCATTCGTGGGAAAAGCTTTTGCCACATCAAGCACTAATCTATTTTTAACGTACAATTAGATGGGGTAATCATTCAAATTCAAAATGAAAGCTCGTTGCTTTTTGTTTCCCTATAATTGGAGCCGCCAAGCTTTATCCCTTTATTAGTTCAACCCAACTGAATTTTTTTTGTTCCGAGCCAATAATTCAAACAAAAATTTTGGACGGATCAAATAAGAATGAAACATTTTTAGAATTCGCCATTGATACGACATGCTGCTTTTTCCATTCATTCCTTTCTGGATCAGTCGTGGTCTTACAAACTCTACCGATGGTATGGATGAATTGCTTCATAGAAATGTGTAAAAAAAGGAGTCGCACTTAAAAGCCGAGTACTCTACCATTGAGTTAGCAACCCTAAAAAAATTCAAACAAAAATAGGATGTGTAGATCCAATTGCAATAAAAATAAATAAATCAAAAAAATGGAATTGTGTAATAAAATATTACATAAAAATGGAAAAAAAAAAGAAAGAAAAATAAATTCAAAATGTCGAAGGCGAATCGATTCTGAACATACAAATGAACAGATCAAATGAAAATACAAGAAATTTTTTCAAATCAATCAAATAAAAAACAAAATTAAAAATTATAGACCACCTCGTTGTTTACTATGTTATACTTAATACATTATTTTATACATTATTCTTTTTCTTATTTCTATTTATATTTACCTTTGAATCAAAAAAGAACTTTTCTTGTTTGTATCACAGAAAATCCAACAAACCCATCATTTAATGAAGTAAAAACAAAAAAAGCCTATGTAACGTGAATAGTGAATAAATGGATCGATTTATTCACGATCGAATTATATTTG